ACAACTGAAACCAAATTGGTTAGCCAGACAAGGCCGAGAAGCTGACACTTACTGGGAGGACGAGGACGAGGAAAAGGAAGAGGAAAAGAAAGAGGAAAAGAAAGAGGAGATTGCACGAAAAACAGTGCTATTCAAAGAAGAAATTCCTCCCCAGCGTTTGGGAGCGGATCTGGATGAAGAAAAAGATCAAAAAGACCCCATAGTGGTGGAAAGCATTTTAGCGTCCGATTTTTTTCAGTTTCAATGGACTCGTCCAGTACGATACATAAGCAATCAACACTTTTTTGGGGCTGTAAGAAAGGAAGCTTCACAATATTTTTTTGATACATGCCGAAGTGATGGAAAAAAAAGAATATCTTTTACAGATCCTCCTAGTTTTTCTAGTTTTAAGGAACTGACGAAAGGGATGATATCTTCGTCCACAGTAGAAAGACTCTCCTTTGATAAACTAGACAAAGAGTGGATTTATAAGAACAAACAAAGACAAAACAACTTAAATAACGAGTTTATAAAGAGAATTGAGGCTCTAGACACGGGATTTCTTTTTCTAGATATACTCGACAAAAGGACTCGGGTTTGTATTGAGAAAATGAACGAAACCTGCCTCTGCCTACCAAAAAGGTATGATCCTTTGTTGAATGGGCCCTCTCGTGGAAGAATCAAAAAATTTAGCAAAGTAATCGAGGATCCCGAAGAAAAGGAGAAAAGCGAAGAAAAGGAGAAAAGCGAAGAAAAGGAGAAAAGCGAAGAAAAGGAGAAAAGCGAAGAAAAGGAGAAAAGCGAAGAAAAGCAGAAAAGCGAAGAAAAGGCACCGAAAAGCAAAGAACAGGAGAAAAGGGAAGAAAAGGCACGTCTACGCGAAGAAGCACGTCTACGCGAAGAAGCACGTCTACGCGAAGAAGCACGTCTACGCGACGAAAGGGCACTTCTTCAATTGGGTGAATTTCGTGAAAAAGTCTACAATGTAATTCAATCTCGTAAATCTCGTGGAAGAAAAAAGAATGAAATGCAATCTCGTGAAAAAGTCCAGAATGCAATGCAATCTCGTGGAAGAAAAAAGAATGAAATGCAATCTCGTCGAAGAAAAAAGAATGAAATGCAATCTCGTGAAAAAGTCCAGAACGCAATGCAATCTCGTCGAAGAAAAAAAAATGGAACTACAAAATCTCGTGAAAGAATCGACGATGGAACTACAAAATCTCGTGAAAGAATCGACGCTGAACCTACAGAATCTCGTGAAAGAATCGACGCTGAACCTACAGAATCTCGTGAAAGAATCGACGCTGAACCTACAGAATCTCAACTTAAGCAAATCCTTGCTCTAAATCAAATTCATGAGACCCTTTTGCCAGGTTTCATTTTCGAGTCCCCAAAATATGAAGAGAGAATCTTCGCGATACTCAAAAGTAAAACACTAAAACTAAGAGCAGAAGGAAAATTATATTATAATCCTTTGGCAAAATTTTTTTCTAAGCCTTGGGAAAAAGGGGGGGGAAGCATTGATTGGAACCAGCGAAAACTAAAAAAGCTACAGCAACTAAGGACTTATAAAGTGGGAGAAAGTGCGGGACGAGCGCACATCCGTCAACGCGTCCCTCGCTGGTCATACGTATTACTCCGCGAGGTCGTATACGACCTGGGCGAACTCTTTGTGACCAAGCGGGGAGATGATGAGTGCTTTGATATTATATCAGCACAATACAAATATGAAATTATTTTGAATCAGGATACTCAAAATTTACTTATCAAAAATCTTTCTAAAGATAGTAATAAGATTGATCCGGAGATTGCTAAAGCGATTAATGAGAAGGTTATGAAGGATTTGATCAAGAGTGGGGGAGACCCTTATAGTATTGACTTTGAGAAAAGCCTTGCTCATGTTCACGTTGGCAGCCTCACCACCAATATCGAGTGGAAAACCGAGAATAAGGACGTGTGGAGGACCTCCTTGAGAGCGGTGCGCGACCAATTTTGGCATCAGGATGACATCAAAGGTGTTGCGAGCGTCCTAAGGCGTAAAAACGGAGTTGTTGTAAGACAGATTGAAATGTTTCCGCATTCCCCTCTTTTTTTGGGCTTCTTAAAAAGTACACTGTCTAGTTCTTTTAGGGTAGTGAAACCCCTTGTTTTGAAAATGCAAAATTTGATGCATAGGTTTGGAATCAAAAAAGGGGACTTTTTCACTCTTAAGGGACCTAAGAAAGAACAGACAAAAACAAAAAGGAAGACAAAAAGGAAGATAGACGAAAAAAAAAGCAAAGCATTGAAAGAACGGAAAAAATTGAAAAGAATCAAAAAAGATAAAATCGAACTAGACCCCGAAGAAGAGCTGTTCCGGATGGATGGAATAGATGCATGGAATGAGCTTTATTATGGGCTAGGAGTAAGAGGTATCGTATTAATTTTGAACTCCTATTTGAGAAGATATATTGCATTGCCTTTAGCGATAATAGCTAAAAATATTGGTCGTATCTTATTTTTGCAGCAGCCCGAGTGGGCTGAGGATAGAAAGGACTGGGAAAACGAGACTCATCTTTTATGCAACGATGACGGTTTTGCTATAGGCGTCATATCCATCAGGAACTTTCCGGAGGAGTGGTGGGACTACGGTCTTCAGGTCAAAGTTTTATGGCCTTTAGAGTTGAAACCTTGGCACACAGCGGATGATAGACAAAGGATAACCAACGATTATGCTTTTATAAGGTCTGTCTGGGGACTAGCTGACTATCCTTGGGGTGGTGCCCGACCCAACCGTTCCTTTTCCATTTTTTGGGGGCCCATTTTTAAAGAACTAGGCAAAAAAAGTCAAAGATTCGCAGCAGAAAAATTGGAAGGGAGCGCCTTTCGACTTATAAGAAGCGTTTTCAACCCAAAAATAAAGCAAAATTTTGTTAGAGTTCTAGGAAACGCAAAAGAAAGCATAAAACGGCTTAAAGAAAGCATAAAACGGCTTAAAGAAAGGGTTCTAGTTCTAAAAAGCACAATTTTGAAAATAATCAAAAAAAATACAAGATTGAAAGGGATAGGAGTAGATGAATCGAGTGAAACTCAAAAAGAAAAAGATTCTATAATCAGCAATGAGATAATTAATGAATCATTTAGTCAAATTCGATCTACAGCTTCTACAAATTCAGAAGAAAAAATACAAAATCTGATTAATAGAACAAGCACAATCAAAAATCAAATAGAAAGAATTACAAAAGAAAAAAAAAAAGTAACTCCAGGACTAAATAATAGTCCTAACAACAAAAAGCAAAATAATAATGTAGAATCGCCAAAAAATATTTGGAAAATTGTAAAAAGAAGAAATGTTCGATTAATAAGTAAATGGAATTATTTTCAAAAAATTTTCATTGAAAAAATATACAAAATATACCTAGATATCTTTCTATGTATCATTAAGATTCCTAGAATCAATTTAACAAAAAAATTTTTTGAGAAAGACATTTCCAATACTGAAACAAATCAAAAAAGAATTACCTTTAGTTCGACTATAAAAAATATAACTAAGCGGAAGTCACAGATTGTTCCGAAATTTGCTTCCTTGCCAAATTTATCTTCCCTGTCACAAGCATATGTATTTTACAAATTATCACAAACCCTAGTTAGTGATAAGTTAAGATCTGTTCTTCAATATCGCGGAACGTCTTTTTTTCTTAAGACTGCAATAAAGGATTCTTTTGAAAGACAGGGAATATTCCATTCCGAATTAAAGCATAAGAAACTTCGAAATTTTGGAACGAATCCATGGAAAAACTGGTTAAGAGGTCAGTCTCAATACAATTTATCTAAGGTTCATTGGGAGCGAGTAGGCGCACAAGCCTGGCGAAATAAAGTCAACCGACGCCATACGCCTCAAAATAACGATTTAAATAAAGGAGATTCATATGAAAAAGACCCATTACTTCATTCCAAAAAACAAGATGATTCTGAAGTATATTCATTAGTAAGAAATCAAAAAACTAAGTTTAAGAAAAACTATAAATATGATCTTTTAGCATATAAATACATTTCTTCTGAAACTAAGAAGGACTCCTCTATTTCTAAATTGCCATTACAAGTAAATAAGAGCCAAGAGATCGCCTTATTTGATATACCAGAGGAGATTGTTTTCAAGACTTATTTCAAGGATTGGATACTAGACAAGAAGTTTCTAGACAAGGTTTATCGAGACAGTACTTATCTACACAATTATCTAGACAATACTTATGTAGACAAGGATTATCACAAGGATTATCAGGATTATCTAGACAAGAGTTTTCTAGACAAGGTTTATTTCAAGGATTCTCTAGACCAGCTTTATCTAGAAACGAATTATTACGAGGATTATTACAAGGATTATCTAGACAAGGTTTATCTAGACAAGAATTCTCTAGACAATTATCTAGACAAGGTTTATATGTCTCTGAAAAAAATGCGAAAGAAAAAACCTGAAAGAAAATATATGGACTTTGATTGGAAGTTTTTAGAAAAATATCTAGTCAATTTGGAGGCCGGGAAAAAGATCGACCCTAACCATAATACAAATACTAAGATTGAGACTAAGAATTCTCAAATAATTGAGACTAAGAATTCTCAAATAATTGAGACTAAGAATTCTGAAATAATTGAGACTAAGAATTCTGAAATAATTGAGAATGAGAATTCTGAAATAATTGAGAATGAGAATTCTGAAATAATTGAGAATGAGAATTCTGAAATAATTGAGAATGAGAATAGAGGTCTTATTTATGATATCGTTCCAAAAATGCTCTTGGATCCAGAAATCGAAAAGGATCCAGAACTCAAAGAAGATCCAGAACTCAAAGAAGATCCAGAACTCAAAGAAGACAAAAAAAGCTTTTTTAATTGGATGGGAATGAATGAAGAAATCTTAAAGGCACCCAGAGCGAATTCGAATGAGGAAGATTCGAATCAGGAAGATTGGTTCTTCCCAGAATTTATGCTACGTAAGAGGACATATCAAATGAACCCGTGGCTTAGACCTATGAAGTTACTTC